CAGCGGATTATTTCCTAACAAGGGTTATTTATTCTATTCTGTTCAAAATAATGGAAGAATTCTGTTCGTAAGAACAAAGAGAAGCAGATTTATTCTATACTCGATAAGTACCAATACGCAATGGTGGATTGATACCACTTTCCATGAGAAAATGCGTCCATCCTTATTTATCATTAGAAGGACCTATTCGTAAAAGGTTTGCTTTATTTATTTTATCTTTCTTTCTGAATTTTTCGAATCTATGGATAAAATAAATATGATAAAGCCAATATTTTACTATTATAAAGACAATATAAAGACAATAAAACCATATTTTTACGTTTCCACATCAAAGTGAAATATAGTATTGAGTTATTTTTTCTTTCAATTCATGCCTATTGGTGTTCCAAAAGTACCTTTCCGAAGTCCTGGGGAGGAAGATGCATCTTGGGTTGACGTATAGTGCGACTTGTCAGATATATTGGGTCGTATGGGATTTCCCCGTTCTCTCCCCCGATCGAGATATCCTCCGTTTCGCCCAAGAAAGAGAAATTGAATCATCAAAAAATTGGAGCGTGAAGCGCAATTAGACGCATTGTTTGGGGGAATTCATCGTACTATTTTCAATTAGAATAATTTATGGTTGGCTTTGGTTGGACTAAAAAAATGAAGTATCCAGGCTCCGTTTAGAAAAAAACCCAATTGGTAATATATCTATGATTACCATGTGTATCATAAACGATTCCTTTTTGTTATTTGTAAAGTCATAACAAAAAGAAATGGTGATGGGAAGATTTGTCCTATATGTGCAAATCAAAATCGGGCGGATCTTTACCCGGAGTAGAGCCTAAACCTAAAAAGGTGAAAGAGGCCCATTCAGGAACAAGAAAATACTGTTTGGATTGAATCCCGATGAAACAATACATCAATGAGAAGTTAATTCGATAAGTTTATTGACTTTTTTCTATTATATTAGAAACAATAAATCAAAATGAGTCTTTATTGAATTGAAAAATCGAAGAAAAAGCCCTTCCGTTAAAAGTCCGAAAAACCTGCTATGAAAAAGAATAGGAAAAAATAAAGAGGACTGTAATCTATACATTGATTCTTTTTTTCGCAATTTTTTTTTTGAACCGTATGCATCAAAAGGTGCATGTACGGTTCCTAAGGGATATAATTTTACCCTACTCAACCGACTTTATCGAGAAAGATTACTTTTTTTAGGCCAAGAAGTTGATAGCGAGATCTCGAATCAACTTATTGGTCTTATGGTATATCTCAGTATCGAGGATGATACCAAAGATCTGTATTTGTTTATAAACTCTCCTGGCGGATGGGTAATACCTGGAGTAGCTATTTATGATACTATGCAATTTGTACGACCGGAGGTCCATACAATATGCATGGGATTAGCCGCGTCAATGGGATCTTTTATCCTGGTTGGAGGAGAAATTACCAAACGTCTAGCATTCCCTCACGCTTGGCGCCAATGGTTTTTTTTTATTTGAGAGAAAAAAGAAAAACTATGCCTTCGCCATATGAATATTAAGTAATAATAGCATGGCACTTCGAATTCGATATGAAAAATTTTTGTATTGTTTTTTTTCAAACCATTTGATTATGTATCGAGAGAGTAGTATGAGATAAAAGAGATTTCCGATTTTCTCTTATCTATCGGAAGTCCAATTCAGCGTTACAAACTTGGTTGTTTTCACGCCGAAGGGCTCTTAACATATTTAAGTTATAAAAAAAGAGTGCAAAAAAACCAAATTTTTCCCTTAGATCAAAAAGAAACTTTGGGATTGCTGAATCAAAGAAAAAAATCTATTTTAAATATAGAAAGCAACGGAGCCATCATAGTATTTTTGAACTCCTCCAAAAGGAAGGGTGGCAATTTGATCATTTACCCATCCGGGGCTAATAGATTCTATTTTTATCTTTCTTGAATGGAAAGTAAGGGTCAATTTGATTGTAGAGCCGTATGCAATGCACAAAAGATGATGCCCGTACGGTTGTTCAATTCTATCTTTTTCCTATTATTCTTTATCTTTCTTTTCTGTTCCTTTCATCACACCAGATAGAGAAACCTTCTATCATCAGGGTAATGATCCATCAACCTGCTAGTTCTTTTTATGAGGCGCAAACGGGAGAATTTATCCTGGAAGCGGAAGAACTGCTCAAACTACGCGAAACCCTCACAAGGGTTTATGTACAAAGGACGGGCAAACCACTATGGGTTGTATCTGAAGACATGGAAAGAGACGTTTTTATGTCAGCAACAGAAGCCCAAGCTTATGGAATTGTTGATCTTGTAGCAGTTGAATGAAAAAAAATGGATTTTGTGCAAATCCGTGATTTTAGATTTTATCTACGAGGTTAACTATATAAATCTATAAATATAAATAAAAAAATTCATAATCATCTGGTTAGGATCAATCTAAACCAACCCATTATGTATATGATTCAACATGCCAACTATTAAACAACTTATTAGAAATACAAGACAGCCCATTCGAAATGT